AACCGAATATGAAACTTTGGTTTCATTCGGCTCCTTTATGGATGTGAACAATATTACAAAAAATTCTACCCCATAACATCTATGTCAGCTTCTTGTCTGAATAGAGACAAAATGAATCGCTTTCTAGATGATCCCTATAGAAGAGAGTTATTATAACAATCTTTCTAGTTACTTCGTTTTCTATTTTTATTTGAGAAGATCCTGAGGAAAGGGATTTTGTTTCCACCGAGCTAAAACAATAGGTTGATGTCTCTAGTAAACTAAAGTCATCGTTTAATAGCTATTTTGCTTCAATTTTTTCTCTACCAAAAAAATTGAAGATTTAGTTACGATTTGAAACCTACTTTCTATCTTCATCCATGGATCCTTTACTCATACTTATGGAAGTATTAATCCAATTCCAAAATTCTGTTTCGCAATTTCATAATCCAATTTCTCACTTTCTAAGTGACCCTTGGATACAAATCACGAGAATTTATATTTTTCTCGAATCTGTTATTGAGAGGTAAAGGATTAAATCCTTTTTTATTTTAGAAAAAAAGATTTTGATCGGACGAATCAAACCGAAAGCAAAGACCCTTTAACTGTTAAAGGGTTAATAAAACGAATCACACTTTTACCACTAAACTATACCCGCTACAATGCAATTATTGCATACAACTGGATCTTTTGTCGAATAGGGAAATTGGACATAATCAAGAATCAAGATAGGATCATCAAAAAATCATAAAAAAATTAGAGTGTTGACTTTCTTTTTTTCGTTTTCGTGGATGGAAATAGCCCTTCCTTGCTCTTGCTTAAATATTTCCTATTCAATTATTTATATATTACTTATTTATATAATCTTATATATATATTACTTATTTATATAATCTTATATTTTATATAATCTTATATATATAATAATAATAATATAAATATATTAATTATATAATAATAAACATTTTGATTTTCAAATCATTCTTATTTATCTATAAATTTGTTGGAACAAAAAAGGCCCGGCTAGGTACTGACCAGGCCAGGCCGTGGCAATAGGAAGGACCTTTCGAACAAAATAAAATCAATGCAAGTAGGTCCTTTTTAGTTTTATTTATATTGTTGGCGCTTTCAAGCCCTTTATGTTATGTTATTTATCGCAATGAAATGGCTGATAAAAGTTGTACATATCTATATAATATAATAATAATAGAGAAAGAAAAGAGAGTTCCTTACTTTATGTGTAATGTAATCTAACATAGTAATTATCTTTTTCAATTTCAATTGGGAGAGATGGCTGAGTGGACTAAAGCGGCGGATTGCTAATCCGTTGTACGAGTTATTCGTACCGGGGGTTCGAATCCCTCTCTTTCCGTTTCCGTTGATGACTTTATTTTTTCAAATTTTGTAAATCTCCTCTTCTTAGTTAAACATAAAATCCTAAAAAAATGTAAAAGAGAAAACCCCCCTTTATTCTTCACGCCCAGGATTACGTCCGGGATCATTAGATAGGAATCCAAAGATGAAAAGAGAAACAAAAAATATCACTACTGTGTAAACGAAGAGTTTGAGAGTAAGCATTAAACAATCTCCAAGATAATTTTTTGGAAAAAAAAAAGAGAATAGATCCTACATTTTTTTAACACATATCCTAGTTGGATACCAAGAAAGGAGGTTCTTTCTAGAAATAGAAAAGAATTTTCAGAAATTCATTTAGAATAAGAGTTTTTCATTAATCAAAATGGATTTCATATCCACAATTAGATATTGCGGGGACCCTAATTAAGATTACATAGGGTTAAGGTCTTTTTTTTTTTTTACTGAAAAGGGGTTAAAAAATGAGAAAAAGAAAACGAGGAAAACCGGATTTATCCCGACTATCAAAGAATTTCAATGTTTGAATCGAGGGTTTATACTCTAAAACTTATCTGATCTTATCAATTGTTAGAATTTTTTCTCGAATAAATAATGAATTTTCTAGGAGATTATTAAATTAAAGATCTTATCGAAAACTTACAGCAGCTTGCCAAACAAAAGCTAAGAGAAAAAAGAGGACAGGTATGACTGGCATAACATCTACGATTGGATTCAAAAAAGCATAGGCCTCGGGCAATTTTCCGAAGAAAAAACTACTCGAATAAAGGGCAGAATTAAGATAGATACAGATCAAACTAAAGATATTAAGCATAACAGACATTTTTGTTCTTGGAGATAATTGCATTTTGATTGAGTTATTGATATAAAGAAATGGGGAGAAATTAAGGTAGACAAAAAATCCTTCTTTTGCTTTTGACCCCACCCAATCAAAAATCCTCCAATTCTCAAAAGAGAATAGAAGAAATCATACTTTCATACAATATCTTAATTGATTTATATCTAATGATCAATAAATTAAATTAAGTTGAAGTCTATATCTACACGTATCAAAATTCTAGTAAGGATCTACTTTATTCTAGAGATATTTAGATTGGAGTTGACAAACAACCAATACAAATATTATTTTAATGTTGAATAAAAATCTAAATGGGGCGTAGCCAAGTGGTAAGGCAACGGGTTTTGGTCCCGCTATTCGGAGGTTCGAATCCTTCCGTCCCAGAGGGTATCCCTTATGTTAGAATAGAATAAAAAAGGTTCTCTAATTTTAGGTGGAATGTGTTTCTTACTTCTGATTTTTATATTTTATGAATTAGACTTTTTTCACAAACTTAACTCAATCGAATTCAAATGACATACAGGCGTAATTTAATCTATTTAGGATTCGGGTAAGACGGGAACATGGATTCTACGAGTTTGAATTCAAATTAAAAAAAAAAGTCGGGTGGTCTTTTCATCATATTATATGTTCAAATCCTCCCTATTTAGAGAAGTTAGTTATTTAGAAAAGCCCTCCGTCCCATATCTATTTTCTATTTTATCAAAATTTGAATCTTCCATGATCCTATCTATTATTCTTTGTCTCGTAAATGGGGTAGTCTAATTATTTATGAATTTTTCTATAGATCTAACTATTTTGGTACTAATAAAATTCACTTAACCTCAATAGAATTAAGTCTCTTAATGGGTTAGGCTAAAATAAAAAACAGGAGCAACTTAATCCGGACTTCTTTAGTTTTGTACCTAGGCAGTTCGTATCCTCGGTCAGAACCCCCCTTTAAATCTCTGTTCTGTTATGTACCCCATTATTCCCATAGAATGGGAGAGCAGATAAGAATTAATCATTAATCGAAGGTATTCAAATATCTGCGTTTGCCCGAATCACATTACCAAAAATTGAATAAAAATAGAGTGTTATATATGTAATTATATATTTAAAAGTTTATCGTATATGTATTTATTGTTCTATTTCAATAGTAAAATAATAGTCTTTCTATTTTTGTGAAATGAAAAAGTTTTGCGATCCGAAAATTTCAAATTGAAAATTTGAATATAGACTATTTAGAATGGTGACAAGACAGTTGTTCAGTCAATTTGATAGATACGAAAACCCCTTCCCTATTTTTTTGTTTGATCTAGTTTATTAATTCAATTAAATTCAATTAAGAAGGACTTATCTTTTCTATGACGATCAAATGGGATCCTTATTATCACTTTTCTTCCAATAATGATAAATGATAGGAACCTTTTTTTATTTTAATTTTTTTATTTTAATTATGAATGCTTTTAATGATTCTTTAGAAGTTAAGTGGAATCTTTGATAGAGGTCTTGCTAAAACTTCTTCCGAAAAATATTTACCGATTTATATCTATCTATAAAAAAAGAGTATAGATTATTACGACGTCTATGCACTAATTGAACCAATGACTATTCATGATTCCATAATTGAATCAATTCCATACCGGTTCCAAATTAGAGGAATGTTATGCTAAAACTTCGTTTGAAACGATGTGGTAGAAAGCAACGTGCGACTTGAAGGACACGATCCATTGTGGATTCTTTATTATATCCACCATTTTCTATTTCTATAGGAATGAAGGTGCTCTTGACTCGACATCATTTGATAATGGAAATAGTCCATGATGGAGCTCGAGTAGAAAGTATTAATTGATTTCTCGGAGCAAGAATCTAGGGTTAATGCAAATCAATAAATTGGAACAACTTCGTGAATATATCTTCAATATAAAAGATCCCATTCGAGCAAGTTTCCCATTCAAAAGGAAAATTTGTTGAAATTAATCAAACTTTTTGATTCAAAGTGTATCACGCGGGAATCAATTGTTCGTAAGATTCTTTGATAGAAGGAAATCCAAAAAAGGGGTATGTTGCTGCCATTTTGAAAGGATTAAGAAGCACCGAAGTAATGTCTAAACCCAATGATTGATAAAGGATCCCTGAACAAGGAAACACCTTTTAAATTATCTCAATAACTGGACCTGACTTAATAAGAATCCAAATATATTTTTTTTAAACGGGACAAATAAGGGGGTAAAGACCACTCAATAAATGAAATTGCCTAACGATTTGCGTAAGAGTTATCTAACTTGAGTTATGAGTACGAATGATTTCTTTTTCTTTTTCAGGAACGAAAAAGAAAAAAAGACTTAAATCATAGTCTAATTGATTTGATGATTTTATGGACTATTTTGTCATTTATTAGAATTCCATACATAGATAAAACTTCACATAGATAAAACTTCGAATCAAATTATTTTTTCTCGAGCCGTACGAGGAGAAAACTTCTTATACGTTTCTAGGAGGGGTATTGTTCATCTACATCTATCTCAATGAGCTGTCTATCGAATCGTTGCAATTGATGTTCGATCCCGAAGAGAAGGAAAAGATCTTCAGAAGGTGGGTTTTTATGATCCGATAAAAAATCAAACTTATTTAAACGTTCCTGCTATTCTCTATTTCCTTGAAAGGGGTGCTCAACCTACAGGAACTGTTCAGGATGTTTTTAAAAAGGCAGGGGTTTTTAAGGAACTTCGCCCTAATCAAACGAAATTCAATTAAGGAAAGAAATATAAAAGGGGGGTAGTGACTTGTATATAACTTTATATAATCTTTCTCTATTCTTTTTTATTTA